TAAAACGTATATTAATGCCAGAAAGTTGGATAGGATGGCCTTTGCGGAAAGATTATATTGCCCCTAATTTTTATGAAATACAAGATGCTCATTGAATGATAAGAAAGGAATTTACACTTATCCAAAGAGATTTAAGGATTGTACTTTCTATTCTAGATTAATAATAAAGAGATCTCATTTGTATTATGTATTAGGCGATATATGGATTATAGATAGGCTAACAATCGAATTAGGAATTCGTTGGGATTCTTACCGTTTTTTTTTTTTTTCATAGGAGCCGAACCATCAAACGAGTTCTGCATCATGAACTTCGTACTGGGACTATTTCTTAGATTTGCTTAGATCGGTTCGATAAAGTCATATCGGAAAGAATTGGGAGATTGAATAGGAAATAACATTTTTTGAACGAAAGAAAAAAAGCGTTTCTTAAATTTCATTTTAGAATATTTAGTTTAGAATAATAATAATATTTTAAAATGAAATTTAAAAAACTCTACCCATCTACTCTACCCATCTATAAATATCAAATAGATGGGGTATTTCTCGTAAATATAGAAAAAGTATGTAGGAATTATGATCCATATTCGAAATGAATATGGATCTTGCTTCCTATCAATTACTTTCTAAAAAGGTCTTATACAACGAAACCCTGTATCTGGAACCAGATTTGAACTGGTGACACGAGGATTTTCAGTCCTCTGCTCTACCGACTGAGCTATCCAGATCATTTCCAATGGAACATTCCATACTCATTTTAGGAGAGGACTGGGGTCTATGTCAATTAAAGGTACAGGGGGGGAATTACAAAGTTTTCCCCAAGTCCTGTATGTAATTTCTTAGGTCTTTAAAAAGACGACTTTGCAAGTTGTAAGTTTCGGTATGAGTAATGCTATTGATTGTGAATCATTCAATTAGGGATTCCTTTCTAAATTTAGATGTGTATTCTATATCACATGTGATAAGAGAAAGTCATTTACGCCCCCATACGTTGAAAAAAAAAAAAATGAGAAAAGGGAATTGGGAACCGCCAGCAAAAAAGAAAAAAGGGGTAGGATAGATAGAAAATAGGCTTTTGGGGATAGAGGGACTTGAACCCTCACGATTTTAAAAGTCGACGGATTTTCCTATTACTATAAATTTCATTGCTGTCGGTATTGACATGTAGAACGGGACTCTATCTTTATTCTCGTCCAATTAATTAATCAGTTCTTTAAAAAAAGACTAAAACTATCAGACTATGGAGTGGGGTGATTTGATGAATGAATATTCGATTCTTTCTTGAATGTGGAATCAATTCCCACCAATTCTTCTATTTTTCATCTAAAAAAATACAGATGCAGACTCGGGCCGTCATTCCTTTTTTTTAGATATTTTAGTATTCAATAGATCCGTTTATCCTTCATCTTTTCTGAAGTTTCGATGAAAAGATTCATCTACCAACGCAGTCAACTCCATTTGTTTTAGAACAGCTTCCATCGAGTCTCTGCACCTATCCCCTTTTCGATTTATGAACCTTTATTTTGAGAAGACAGGATTTGGCTCAGGATTGCCCATTTTTTTTTAATTCCGGGGTTTCTCTGAATTTGAAAGTTATCACCTAGTAGGTTTCCATACCAAGGCTCAATCCAATTAAGTCCGTAGCGTCTACCGATTTCGCCATATCCCCTTCCCTTTTGTTTTGAGATTAGGATCTCATTATGAGATCATTTTTTTTTTTTTTCATTTCTGCAGGAACCTTTGCATTTTTTAGGTTTAGGTATCGATTCCCATCTCTAAAAAAGATTTTCTTTCTAAACCTGTATTTGCTCCAATCAAATTGGATTTTATCCTTGGTATATCGGCAATTCAATATAGATTGACATATACCCTTTCTATATGTTTTTATTACTGCAACTTTTCCCATGTAAGTTGGTATACTTGAAGGATCGATTCTTTTTTTTTTTTTTCTTAACTGCCTCCTTTACGAACGAAAGCCGAGGAATGTCCGATTAGTTATAATTATAACTAAGTAAATAATTCAACTTCTTCGAAAAAAATAGAAAAAAAGAGTAGAATTATTAGAATATAACTAAAGAGGTGTAATAAAAAGAATTTCCAATGGAATAAAAAAATCCAATTTGACTATACTACAAACAAATATTTAAGATTGACTATCAAATCAAATAGAATCCAATTTCTATTTAGAGATAAAGAACTAGAAGTTCTATATCGCTATATGAATCATTATGTTCTATAATATTCACTATTTATTTGATTCCAAAATTCTAGATTTTACGATTTTTCTACTATATTTCTATAGACAGTACACTATACACTAATACTATAAGTGTATTGAATTCCTATGCATAGAAAATTTCTATTATTTTTATTATGTGGGGCCCGCTTAGCTCAGAGGTTAGAGCATCGCATTTGTAATGCGATGGTCGTCGGTTCGATTCCGATAGCGGGCTTTTCCCTATTTTTTTCCTTTTTTATACCATTAAAGACTATTGAAAAAAGT